TTTCCTATATCCAACCTAATGAAACTTTTTTTTAATATTAGAGATTGGTTGGGTAAAAAGTCAGAATTCGAAATTTTAGATCAACAATTCCAAATAAAAAAAAATAACCAGGAAGACGCAATGGAATTCTGGGATAACATTCCATATGCACAAAAAACAAGAAGTGTTCTGTTACTAGCTCAATCAATTTTTAGAAGATATATTAAATTACCCTTATTCATAATAGTTAAGAATATTGGCCGTATTTTATTACGGCAATCTCCGGAATGGTATGAGGATTTCCAAGATTGGAATAGAGAAATTTATCTAAAGTGCAGCTATAATGGTCTTCAATTCTCCAAAACGGAATTTCCTAAAAATTGGTTAAGAGAAGGTTTTCAGATCAAAATCCTATATCCTTTTCATTTGAAACCTTGGCACAGATCTAAACTACGACTCTCTGATAGCGATCGAAAGCAACAGGATTATTTTGATTCTTGTTTTTTAACAGTTTTGGGAATGGAAACAGAATATCCTTTTGGGCCTCCTCGAAAAACACCTTCCTTTTTTGAACCTATTTTTAAAGATATAGACTATAAAGTCGAAATCAGAAAATTCAATTTTAGAGTTCGAAGAGTTTTAAAAAAAATAACAAAGAAACAAACAAAAGCTGTTTTATTTGTAAAACAAATAATAAAAGAACTTTTAAAAGGAACAAAAATTCCATTATTTATACCGAGAGAAATATATGAATCAAGTCAAACTCAAACAGAAAATGATTCTATAATCAGTAATAAGATAATTCATGAATCACTTAGTCAAAATCGAGCTACAGGTTGGACAAATTATTTACAGACAAAAGAAGAAATGAAACATAGAATTGATAGAAGAAACACAATCAGAAATCAAATAGAAAAAATGAAAAAAAATAAAAAGAATAATGGAGAATCACCCCCAAAAATTTGGAAACTATTAAAAAGAAAAAATATTAAATTATTAATTCAATTTTGCATTGAAAAAATATACATTGATATCTTTCTATGTATCATTAATATGCGCAGAATCACTCTATACCTTTTTATGGAATCAACAAAAAAAATTGTTGAGAAATACATTGACAATAATAAAAGAAATCAAGATCAAGAAAGGATTAATAAAACAAAACAAAATCAAATTGACTTTATTTCGCCTATGACTATAAAAAAGATATTTGATAATCTTAGAAATAGTAAGCGAAAGTCACATATTTTTTTTTTTTTATCTGACTTGTCACAAAAATATGTATTTTTAAAATTATCACAAACCCAAGCAATTAACTTCAATAAGGTAAGATCTATTCTTCAATATAATGGACCCTCTTTTTTTCTTAAGAATGAAATAAAGGATTTTTTTGGAAGACAAGGAATATTTGATTCCGAAATAAGACATAATAAACTTCCAAATTATGGAATGAATCTATGGAAAAACTGGTTAAGAGGTCATTATCAATACGATTTATCTCAGATTACATGGTCTAGATTAGTCCCCCAAAAATGGCGAAATGGGATAAATACCTCTCAAAATAATGATTTAAAGAAATGGTATTCCTATGAAAAAGACCCTTTTTTTGATTACAAAAAAAAACAAAATTTGAAAGTCTATTTATTATCAAATAAAGAGGATAATTTTGAAAAAAACTATAGATATGATCTTTTATCATATAAATATATTCATTCTGAAACTAAGAAGAAATCCTGTATTTATAGAACATCATTCGAAAGAAATAAGAAGCAGGAAAATTCCACCAGAAATAAAGAAAACTTTTTTAACATACTCAAGAATATTCCTATGAAGAATTATCTAGGAAAAAGTGATATTATATATATGGAAAAAAATACGGATAGAAAATATTTGGGGTGGAAATTTAATACAAAAATTCAGGTTGAAACTAATAAGGACCAAATAAAGGATCAATTTCATATTTTTTATCTTCCAATTGATTCAAATTGCGAAATCAATTACAAAAGGGTCTTTTTTGATTGGATGGAAATATCTTTTGATTGGATGGGAATGAATGAAAAATTCTTAATTTTAAATCACCTCATATCAAATCCGAAAGTTTTTTTCTTTCCAGAGTTTGTGATACTATATCATAAATATAAAGAGAAACCTTGGTTTATCCCAAGCAACTTACTTTTTTTTAATTTGAATATAAAACAAAATTTTAGTGAAAATCAAAATAGCAAGGCAAAGCAAGAGCAGGATGATAATTTTTTAAATTTTAGCCCAGCAAATTCAAAACAATATTTTGAATTAAAGAAGCAAAACAATATTGAAGAATATTTTTTAGAATCGATTGAAAAACTAAAAATATTCTTTAAAGGAGATTTTCCTTTGCAGTTAAGATGGACTGGACGTTTGAATCAATTGAATCAAAAAATGATGAATAATATCCAGATATACGGTCTCCTGGTTAGCCTCATAAATGTAAGAAAAATTACTATATCCTATATTCAAAGAAAAGAAATTAATCTGGATATAA